ATTCCTTTTGGTTCGCACAACCAAAAAATTATTCTGAAGGTCTACAGGAAGATAAAAAAATAAGGAATTGTATCAAGAACTATATACAAAAGAATAGGAAAAAGGGCTCGAATAGAAAAATAGAATCAGACTCAAGTTCCGAAGTAATTACACATAATAGAAAAACGGACTCAGGTTCAAGTTCTGAAGTAATTACACGTATAGAAATTCAAAAAGAAATCGATACGATCCACGTCATAATCCATATTGGATTCCCTAATTTATTAAAGAAAAAAGGAGCAATCGAAGAATTAGAGAAAGATCTACAAAAGGAAATTCATTCTGTAAACCAAAGACTTAATATTTCTATCGAAAAAGTTAAAGAGCCTTATAGGGAGCCTAACATTCTTGCAGAATATATAGCTTTCCAATTAAAAAATAGAGTTTCATTCCGAAAGGCAATGAAAAAAGCCATTGAATTAACTAAAAAAGCAGATATAAGGGGAGTCAAAGTAAAAATTGCGGGTCGTCTCGGAGGAAAAGAAATTGCACGTGCCGAATGCATCAAAAAGGGTAGACTCCCCCTCCAAACAATTCGCGCTAAAATTGATTATTGCTGCTATCCAATTCGAACTATCTATGGAGTATTAGGTGTAAAAATTTGGATATTCGTAGACGAAGAATAACTAATCTTGTCTTCGCATTCTGTCCAGTGATAGAATCAAAAATGACAAGAGACTTTTTTTGCTGAAATCCCTGAAAAAAAAACAAGAAATTCTACCTCTTTCTATAAGATTTAATGAAAATTGATAAATCATTTAATATAATTGCTATGCTTAGTGTGTGATTCGTTATTTTTTTTTCTTTAAAAAAGAAAAAACCTTAGTAATTATAGAAAATTAACTAATAACCAACCTATTGCTTCGTATTGTCGAGATCCTAACTAAGAAACAGTCACTATATGAATAAATATCTCTATCATAAATGAGTGGATCTATCATATAGTTGTAGCAACTGCTTTTTCTCTAAAAAAGAAATGAGATTCTAGGTTGTGAAGGAAAACTAAAGGGATGTGGATAAAGGGAGGGATGATAGAAAGAAGGAAGAGGAATTAAGTAAGATATAGGATTCCAATATGTATGGTCTATGAATTGCATCATAAAAAGCAATGTGATAAAGCATCAATATAATAAAAATAATAGAGAATTCGAAATCGTAACTTGTGAAACAAGAACTAGAAATTTAAAGCAATAATAAAGAGCCTCCCTGGTTAATAAAACTGAGAAAATTAACTCGGAAAGAAATTTTTTGGAAGCTCCATTGTGGAATTCAGACCTAACCATTCAAGGAGAAGCAGTGGGAACGACAGAACCTATGATTCCATAGGATTTTATTGAAAAGAATCCTAATACTTCATTGGGTGGGATGGCGGAACAAACCAAAAAAATTGTCTTATTTGGTAAGGTTATAAATTAACAAATAAGACAGGAAAGAGTAAATATTCGCCCGCGAAATACTTTTTGAATTAGAATACTTTACCATTATTCAATAAGAGTAAAAATAAGGATATTTTTTTTAAGGATTACATCATCCATAAAATATAGAATTTAGATAAATAGACACACACATCTAGATATATTCTGGATCTTTTTTCTTGACTATATATTTTTCTATTTTAACAAATTCAATATTCAAATTAAATAAAAAAAACCTAACTTTTTCTATTATTTATCCATTAATGTGTCTCTATTCCTAATATTTAGGAATATTATGGAATTAGAGAAATTTGCACGCTTTCTCATTTCATTCGCGAGGAGCTGGATGAGAAGAAACTCTCATGTCCAGTTTTGCAGTAGAGATGGAACTAAGAAAGAACCATCGACTATAACCCGAAAAGAACCAGATTTCGCAAACAACATAGAGGAAGAATGAAAGGAAAATCCTGCCGAGGCAACCGTATTTGTTTTGGTAGATATGCTCTTCAAGCACTTGAACCTGCTTGGATCACGGCGAGACAGATCGAAGCAGGACGAAGAGCAATAACACGATATGCACGTCGTGGTGGAAAAATATGGGTACGTATATTTCCCGACAAACCGGTTACACTAAGACCGACGGAAACACGTATGGGCTCAGGAAAGGGGTCCCCCGAATATTGGGTAGCCGTTGTTAAACCAGGTCGTATACTTTATGAAATGGGGGGAGTATCCGAAACTGTAGCTAGAGCAGCTATCTCCATAGCTGCCAGTAAAATGCCCATACGAAGTCAATTTATTCGATTAGAAATATAGAACCCCCTAAAACTAAAACGAGTATTGAAGAGAAAAAAAAACGCCCTGTTTTTCTTTCTGAAAAGACAATATTTCTTTCATCCTTTTGCATTGAAATAACAAATTGAAATCAAAATAATATGATTCAACCTCAGACCCTTTTAAATGTAGCAGATAATAGTGGAGCTCGAAAATTGATGTGTATTCGAGTCATAGGAGCTGCTGGTAATCAGCGATATGCTCGTATTGGTGATGTTATTGTTGCTGTAATCAAAGACGCATTGCCCCAAATGCCCCTAGAAAGATCCGAAGTAATTCGAGCTGTAATTGTACGTACATGTAAAGAGTTCAAATGTGAAGACGGTATAATAATCCGCTATGATGACAATGCAGCGGTTATAATTGATCAAAAAGGAAATCCAAAAGGAACTCGAGTTTTTGGCGCGATTGCCGAGGAATTGAGAGAATTGAATTTTACCAAAATAGTTTCATTAGCTCCTGAAGTATTATAAATACTAGTAGGTGAAATTTAGATCAAAAAATAAATTTAGTAGATTGTGTTTTACGTATATGTTTTAAAATATAAAATGAAAAGAAAAAAAAAAGAAAACATGTTGATTATAGAAAAATTTGGAGGAACTTAGAATTAGAGTCTTATGGGCAAGGACACTATTGCTGATTTACTAACCTCTATAAGAAACGCGGACATGAATAAAAAAGGAACAGTTCGAGTAGTATCTACAAATATTACCGAAAACATTGTTAAAATACTTCTACGAGAGGGTTTTATTGAAAGTGTTCGGAAACATCAGGAACGTAACAGATATTTCTTGGTTTCAACTTTGCGACATCAAAAGAGAAAGACTAGAAAAGGAATATATAGAACAAGAACCTTTTTAAAGCGTATCAGCCGACCCGGCTTACGAATTTATACTAACTATCAAGGAATTCCTAAAGTTTTGGGTGGAATGGGAATTGCTATTCTTTCTACTTCTCGAGGGATAATGACAGATAGAGAGGCTCGACTAAACAGAATTGGGGGAGAAGTCTTATGTTATATATGGTAATCGCTCCACCTATACTACCCGAATTCTATCTCGACCTTCCTATTTTGAAAATAAAAATCGAAAAATAGGAGAAAAAAAATATGACAGAAAAAAAAAATAGGAGAGAAAAAAAAAACCCGAGAGAAGCAAAAGTCACTTTCGAAGGTTTAGTTACGGAAGCCCTACCCAACGGAATGTTCCGCGTTCGGCTAGAGAATGACACCATCATCCTGGGCTATATTTCAGGAAAGATACGTTCTAGTTCTATACGAATACTGATGGGGGATAGGGTCAAAATTGAAGTAAGTCGTTATGATTCAAGCAAGGGACGTATAATTTATAGACTTCCCCATAAAGATTCGAAGCGTATGGAAGACTCGAAGGATATCGAAGATTTGAAGGATAGCGAAGATTCAAAGGATTAGGTTTTTCTTTTTTCTAAGGTAATAAATTCGAAGTTCTAAAATTCAAGCGAAGATACTTATTTTCTCCAAAATATTAGATTCATAGTTTAAGAAAGGATACGGAAATATGAAAATAAGAGCTTCCGTTCGTAAAATTTGTACAAAATGTCGACTGATTCGTAGGCGTGGACGAATTAGAGTCATTTGCTCTAATCCGAAGCATAAACAAAGACAGGGGTAATCTTTCGAAAAAGAACTTTACTTTCAAAAAATTCAAAAAGTACCCGCGGAAATGTTCAAATTCCAAATAAAATAATTTTTAATAATTAAGGTAAAGGGTATATTTTACCCCGAAACGGATATCTTTGTATCTTTTTTTCTTTATTGTTATTTCTAACTCATATTTATGAGATAATAAAATATGGCAAAAGCTATACCAAAAATTGGTTCACGTAAGAAAGTGCGTATTGGTTTACGTAGGAATGCACGTTTTAGTTTACGGAAAAGTGCACGTAGAATAACAAAAGGGGTTATTCATGTTCAAGCTAGTTTCAACAATACCATTATAACTGTTACAGACCCGCAAGGTCGGGTGGTTTTCTGGTCCTCCGCGGGTACTTGTGGATTCAAAAGCTCAAGAAAAGCATCACCCTATGCTGGTCAAAGAACAGCAGTAGATGCTATTCGTACAGTAGGTTTGCAACGAGCAGAAGTTATGGTAAAGGGCGCTGGTAGTGGAAGAGATGCCGCATTACGAGCCATTGCTAAAAGCGGTGTGCGATTAAGTTGTATACGCGATGTAACACCTATGCCGCATAATGGATGTCGACCACCTAAAAAAAGACGGCTGTAAAAGAATTAATCCGTTTTCAAGAGAAATAAACGATTCAATGATCAAATAATAATACTAGTCTATTATGGTTCGAGAGGAGGTAGCAGGATCCACTCAAACACTACAGTGGAAGTGTGTTGAATCAAGAGTAGATAGTAAGCGTCTTTATTATGGTCGTTTCATTCTGTCCCCGCTTAGAAAAGGTCAAGCGGACACCGTCGGTATTGCCTTGCGAAGAGCTTTACTTGGAGAAATAGAAGGAACATGTATCACACGCGCAAAATTTGGGAGTGTGCCACACGAATATTCTACAATAGCAGGTATTGAAGAATCCGTACAAGAAATTTTACTCAATTTGAAAGAAATTGTATTGAGAAGTAATCTATATGGAGTTAGAGACGCATCAATTTGCGTCAAAGGTCCTAGATACATAACTGCTCAAGATATAATATTACCACCTTCCGTAGAAATCGTTGATACGGCACAACCTATAGCTAACTTGACAGAGCCCATTGATTTTTGTATTGAGTTACAGATAAAGAGAGATCGTGGATATCAGACAGAACTCAGAAAGAACTATCAAGATGGAAGTTATCCTATAGATGCTGTATCCATGCCTGTTCGAAATGTGAATTATAGTATTTTTTCTTGTGGGAATGGAAATGAAAAACACGAGATACTTTTTCTAGAAATATGGACTAATGGAAGTTTAACCCCTAAAGAAGCGCTTTATGAGGCTTCTCGTAATTTGATTGATTTATTCCTCCCTTTTCTACACGCGGAGGAAGAGGGCACTAGTTTCGAAGAAAATAAAAACAGGTTTACTCCGCCCCTTTTTACTTTTCAAAAAAGATTAACTAATCTAAAGAAAAACAAAAAAGGAATTCCATTGAATTGTATTTTTATTGATCAATTAGAATTGCCTTCTAGAACGTATAATTGTCTCAAAAGGGCCAATATACATACACTATTGGACCTTTTGAGTAAGACTGAAGAAGATCTTATGAGAATTGAAAGTTTTCGTATGGAAGATAGAAAACAGATATGGGACACTCTAGAGAAGTATCTCCCAATGGATTTACTTAAGAATAAGCTCTCGTTTTAAATCCATTACAATTTTTTATTCTTCTTCTTTTTCGAGTTAGAATAAAAAGAAAAAAGAAAACAATTTTGCATCTTTGGTACAATTTATATTTTCGCGAAATGGATCATAATAAAATGGATTTTAGGTATCTAGGGAAGATTCACTTGGAAGTAACTATTTCCTAGATACCTATGCACGGTACTTCACGGTTGAATGAATCAAAAAATACCTAAAAAAGACCTAAAGTTAAAGATTTATCAATGGGTAATGTTGCTCCAATACCTAACCAAAGAGCTACTGCAGTACCGATTAAAAAAACGGTCGTAGCTACTGGTCGACGAAAGGGATTTTGGAATTTATTGACATTCTCTAGAAAGGGTACTGTCAATAAGCCTGTTGGCACAGAAACCATTAAGAGAACGCCCAATAACTTATTGGGTACCGTACGGAGTATTTGAAACACGGGAAAGAAGTACCACTCAGGTAATATTTCCAAAGGAGTTGCAAACGGATCTGCCGGTTCACCAATCATTGATGGCTCGAGAACTGCTAAACCTACATTACATGCAATAGTACCTAGAATTACTACTGGAAAAATATATAAAAGATCATTGGGCCATGCGGGTTCCCCGTAATAATTATGTCCCATCCCTTTAGCTAATTTAGCTCTTAATACAGGATCATTTAAGTCTGGTTTCTTTGTTATTGGGATAGGTGAACTCTTTAGGATCCATCCCCCAAAGGAACCGGACATGAGAATTTATCATCATCCGGCTCGAGCAAGAATGAAAGAAATAAGACCGCGGAAGATCCATAATAGAATTATGGTATATAATGACTCAATGACTCTAGGCAAGAAAAGCTTTATCAGATTCTCTTTTTCGAAGTTGGACCTACAACTACTCATTGAAAAGAATCCTATTCTTATAGGTAAATGCTCAATATCCAAGTGGGCTTACAAATTTGATCATGATCAATTGCTTTCTGGATTGTCTCATGTCTCTTGATTAGTTGGTGTTTATCCCCTCAATATCGCAAGTTTCTTACCTCCAAACAAAATATTTACTTGTTACTAATAAAAAATAAAAAAGTTTAGCCTACATTCTTCCTTAGATCCCTTCTTTTACTCCGATAGTATTGCGGATCACAATCGATGCAAAGAAAATGAATGCATTTCCATACTATAATAAAAAAGGGTAAGTGTAATATTGGATCATGTCACATGACTTATTCCATTTCTACTCTATGGGATCTTACGGAGCCTGTTCATGGATGACATGGTTGGGTATGATCATAGAAAATATTCTCCTCAAGTGAACCAGCCTATCCTTCCTAGGTAGGAGACTTACGTGTTGATTGGATGCGGAGACACCTTTGGTTGTGAATTCTAATGTGGCAGATCCAATTCTTTATCTGCATGGCCAAATCAATAATTCAAGTCACACACTCCCATAATCCGCCTTTTTTTCTTTCGTAAAATTAACTTCAACTATTTGTATTGTATCAAAATACTTCGGAGTTGAAGAGAAGTATCCAAATGGCATGTGTTATTTTACAATAACCCATGTTTGTAGCAATGAAATACGACAACCTACCCGATATGATATATGAGAATTCTAATTTTCTATGATATGCCTTCCCTATAAAGGACCCGAAATACCTTGCTTACGTATCATTGGAAAGTGCATTAACATAAATACGGCAGTAAGCAGGGGCAGTACAAAGGTATGTAAACTATAAAAACGAGTCAAAGTGGATTGACCCACACTAGCACTTCCACGTAATAACTCCACTAAAGGCGATCCTATTACTGGAATGGCGTCAGGTACACCTGTCACAATTTTGACTGCCCAATAACCAATTTGATCCCAAGGCAAAGAATAACCAGTTACACCAAATGATGCAGTCAAAACAGCCAAAACCACACCTGTGACCCAAGTTAATTCGCGGGGTTTTTTAAATCCACCTGTGAGATACACACGAAATACATGCAGGATCATCATTAGAACCATCATACTTGCTGACCATCGATGAACTGATCGGATTAACCAACCAAAGTTGGCCTCGGTCATTATGTATTGAACCGAGGAAAAAGCCTCTGTAACGGTTGGGCGGTAGTAAAAAGTCATAGCAAAACCGGTAGCGACTTGTACTAGAAAACAAGTAAGTGTAATTCCCCCTAAACAATAAAATATGTTGACATGGGGAGGAACATATTTACTAGTTATATCATCTGCAATTGCCTGAATCTCAAGACGTTCCTCAAACCAATCGTATACTTTATTGAGATAGGTAACTAACCCAAGTCCCCCTCTAAGAGCCGTATATGAAAATTTCATCTCGTACGGCTCAAGCAGAAACACACAAATTTTCAACGAATATTAGAAAAAAGGGTTCAAAACTTCATCATCCACTGAATTGGGTCGATTTGCCTTGAAGATATGAAATAAGAAAAATTCGGAATATATTCTTTGTGATGATAATGCCAAAAAATCTCAAGTTGGCTCATCTGTCTTTATTCCTTTCCCTTATGCCGGTCATTAGAGGCCTCTTGACTTTTCTCTTCCCTATTTTGGATTTGTTTTTTTTTTTTGTGCGTAATCGTAATATAGAAATTATCTTGTTGCGATCCTACGAATCAGTTCAATTAAAACCTTAGATTCATACTAGAGCCACGATGATTGAGTCTCAAGCTAAACAAAAGGCAAGGGTTCTTCGAATAAGAACCACTTGATAATCATTTTTTGAATCAGTGTAATGACTCGGCAAAATAGAGAGAAAAAAAGGTTGTCTTTTGGGCAAACAAAATTGGAAGGAAGAAAATTTCTTTTTTATTTTTATTTAAGAACTACTTGAATTTTTCAGTCTGGTTGCGAGGTCTTAATAGTGAGTATGAATCATAGTTCCATTTTTTTTTGATCCACTCTATCTATTTCGTGTTCCAGATATTAGAAAAAAATAATATCTGACGAATTAGAATCATCTTGATAGAGATAACAGGCCCTTTCTATGTATTATCAATAGGATCAATTCTAACAAGTCACACACTCATATTCCAGAGATACCGAAACAAAAAAATTCCGCGGTCGAACTACCATAATGTCTAGAAATGTAGAGCTTAAACTAGAAAGGATTTTTTGGATGGAAAAACTATGACTTCCTGGTTTTAGTTAGTAGAAACCTAATTGGTTAAAATTCCGTCCAGTAAAACAGAAGAATTATAAATTTCTAAAATGATAGATAGGAATATAGCGAATAAAGCCATTGCGACCCCCATAAAAGGAGTGGTCCCCCAACCCGGAGCTACTTTCCCATATTCTGAATTCAAGGGTTTCAATAAACTACCTGCACCAGTTCGTTTTGGCCTAGGTTTAGAACTATCTTCAACGGTTTGTGTAGCCATAAATTCTATTTCATCATTGGTGTTGACTTTGTATACTATTCCGTTGTAGTTGTAAATACACGATCTTTTCGTAGATCCATTGTAATCTTGAAATTCTATAAAAATGGAAACAGCAACTTTAGTCGCCATCTCCATATCTGGTTTACTTGTAAGCTTTACTGGGTATGCCTTATATACCGCGTTTGGGCAACCCTCTCAACAATTAAGAGATCCATTCGAAGAACACGGGGACTAATTGAAGTAAGAAGTCTACCAGATGGGTAGACTTCTTACTTCAATGAAATTATTTTATTCTTTTAGTTGGAGTTGGTGGAACCTTAGGTGGTTCTCGGAAGAAGATAGCGAAAAAAATTATCCCTAAAGTAGAAACTAAAAGGAACGTATAAACCAATGCTTCCATAGATTCGATCGTGGTTTATTTACAATTATAACTTCCACACCTATTCATTTGTCATTTGGGAGAGTTTCCCATATAAAGAAAGAAAAAGAGTTAAAGAAAGGATGGGAGATGTTTCCCATGTCAAATCAAAAAAGAGAGGTCAAAGATACCATAACAATGTGTATCAGACTGCCTGTTTCCTTGTAGTTGGATCTCCCACTTTTTGGAATGTTCCAAATTCCACTTGAGCATCCAAATCTGGATCAATACCAGCAAAAACATCTCGGAACAAGGTTCTAGCGCCATGCCAAATGTGTCCGAAAAAGAAGAGCAAAGCAAAGGTAGCATGACCAAAAGTGAACCAACCCCTTGGACTGCTGCGAAAAACACCATCTGATTTCAAAGTAGCCCGATCTAATTCAAAAATTTCCCCTAATTGAGAACGCCTCGCATATTTTTTTACAGTAGCAGGATCAGAATAACTTACTCCATTAAGTTCGCCACCATAGAACTCCACCGTTACCCCTACTTGTTCAACACTATATTTGGATTCCGCTCTTCTAAAAGGAACGTCCGCTCTCACAATTCCCTCTTCATCTACCAAAACAACCGGAAATGTTTCAAAAAAAGTAGGCATACGGCGTACAAAAAGCTCACGTCCTTCTTTATCTCTAAAGACGGGATGTCCTAACCAGCCAACAGCTATTCCATCCCCATTGTCCATTGAGCCCGCTCTGAATAATCCCCCTTTTGCCGGATTATTACCAATATAATCATAAAAAGCTAATTTTTCGGGAATTTTAGACCAAGCTTCTGATAAACTAAGATTTTCGGCTAAACCATTGCTAACTCTTCGATATATTTCTTGCTGAAAGTATCCCTGATCCCACTGATAACGAGTAGGCCCGAATAATTCGATTGGGGTCGTTGCTGACCCATACCACATAGTTCCAGCAACTACGAAAGCTGCAAAAAAAACAGCAGCGATACTACTGGAAAGTACAGTTTCAATATTGCCCATACGTAATCCTTTGTATAGACGTTGAGGCGGACGGACACTAAGATGGAATAAACCCGCTAATATACCCAATGTACCCGCAGCAATATGATGAGAAGCTATTCCCCCCGGAACAAAAGGATCAAAACCTTCTGCACCCCATGCTGGATTTACAGCTTGTACTTTTCCAGTTAGTCCATAAGGATCGGAAACCCATATCCCAGGACCATACAAACCCGTTACATGAAATGCGCCAAAGCCAAAGCAAGCTACCCCTGCAAGAAATAAATGAATTCCAAAGATCTTGGGCAAATCTAAAGAGGGTTTTCCCGTCCGCTCATCAGAGAATATTTCTAGGTCCCAATATACCCAATGCCAGATCGCTGCCAAGAAACACAAACCAGAAAACACAATATGTGCACCTGCCACACCTTCATAACTCCAAATACCCGGATTTGTTACAGTTCCTCCTGAAATACTCCAACCACCCCAGGAATCTGTTATTCCTAAACGAGTCATGAAGGGAATGACGAACATACCTTGTCTCCACATTGGATCCAGAACAGGATCAGAGGGATCAAAAACTGCTAATTCGTATAAAGCCATCGAGCCAGCCCAACCAGAAACTAGAGCTGTGTGCATTATATGCACCGCAAGTAATCGACCCGGATCATTCAATACGACAGTATGAACACGATACCAAGGCAAACCCATGGAAATACCCCTTATAGCAAAGAAAAATAGACACGATGTCGCTTTATTTTATCGCATTGGAAAAGACTATCCATACCATATCCTATGTACCTAACCCTTCTAGGGGGTTGTGTGTCAGAAAGCGTGAATATTTATTTCATTCCATTAAAAATAAGAAGCCAATTCTGTTTCTGTTCATAAGAAGAAAGAGAAGCAGATCTATTCTATACTCGATAAGTGCCAATATGCAATGGGTAACTTGGCCTATTTTGAAAAACGAAGAATAGATTCCTACCCCTCTTTGTTTATCATTCGAATCGCCGATTCCTTTTTCTTTATTGAATCTGTCTTACCTTCTTTATACGTATAACCTTTCACTCTATGTATTATTTCAATCTACGTATTAATATAATCTATACTATTCATATTAATATAATCTATACTATTCATATAGAATAAGAATAAAAATGAAGACAATAAACTGCGGATTCTTTCTTTCTCTTCTATTCTTACGTTTCCATATTAAAGTGTAGTTTTCTTACTTAAATTTAATAATATTAATCTAATATGCCCATTGGTGTTCCAAAAGTACCTTACCGGATTCCCGGAGATGAAGAAGCGACTTGGGTTGACTTATACAATGTTATGTATCGAGAAAGGACACTTTTTTTAGGTCAAGAGATTCGTTGCGAGATCACGAATCATATTACAGGTCTCATGGTATATCTCAGTATAGAAGATGGAATTAGTGACATTTTTTTGTTTATAAACTCCCCGGGCGGGTGGCTAATCTCAGGAATGGCTATTTTTGATACGATGCAAACGGTGACACCAGATATATATACAATATGCCTTGGAATAGCCGCGTCCATGGCGTCCTTCGTTCTAATTGGAGGAGAACCCACCAAGCGTATAGCATTCCCTCACGCGAGGATTATGCTTCACCAACCTGCTAGTGCTTATTATCGGGCAAGGACACCCGAATTTTTACTAGAAGTAGAAGAGTTACACAAAGTTCGCGAAATGATCACAAAGCTTTATGCACTAAGAACAGGCAAACCCTTTTGGGTTGTATCCGAAGACATGGAAAGGGATGTTTTTATGTCAGCAGACGAAGCCAAAGCTTATGGACTTGTCGATATTGTAGGGGATGAAATGATTGACGAGCACTGCGATACTGATCCAGTGTGGTTTCCGGAAATGTTTAAGGATTGGTAGTGTCCGGATTTCTTGTAAAGTTATTTCAGACCCAAATTCGGGTTTTCTTCGATTTAATAGAAAATAGAAATAGAAAGACTTCATGATGATCAATCATCAGGTTAAGATGGATCTAAACCAATCCATTTTTTTCTATACACATAAACATGCCGACGGTTAAACAACTTATTAGAAACGCAAGACAGCCAATACGAAATGCTAGAAAAACGGCCGCGCTTAAAGGATGCCCTCAGCGTCGAGGAACATGTGCTAGGGTGTATGTGCGACTCGTTCAGATCATAACTTCAAATAAATAAAAAAAATTTGGAAGTATCCATGATTAGTACCAATGAATAGGATATAGCTTTTCTATCCTGTATTTCTATGGTATATGGAATTTTTGGTTTCCTTTGGTGCAAATCCAATTATCTAAATTGGAAATAAGAAGCAATTCCCCCATTGGTAGCAAATGGTTATCCATTAAGCGGAGGAAATAGTAATAAAAAGAAAAAGGCTTATGCTCCTTTATCTTAAAAGAACGGACTAACAGGGTCAGCTATTTAGCCAACTTTCATAATTAAATACCGTCACTGTATGGATAACTCTTAGTGTGAAAAGAGTTATTTACTCTATAATGGATAGGTAGAGCCAAAGAATGTGAACTATACAAGTTCACAATACCTTTTGATGAAAGAAAGGGCTCCGGTGTATAGAGAGAGCCTTACCGTTTAAAAGGGAACCATAGAAACGATGGAACCCACTATTTTTTTAGTATCGTTAGAATTAATTTGTTATTTCGCATAGAAATAACTGAACGGAGTGGAATAAAAAAATCGTGGTTGGGAAGGTTACTATAGCAAAAGCCATTGGAATTTATATTTTATATATCGGAATAATTAGTTTTGTTATTAATGAAAAAAAGGATGGCTAAAAGAAGAGAAATAATTAGTTATTCATTAAGGTTAATTTGATTCAATGACCAGAGTTCCGCGAGGATATATAGCCCGTAGACGACGAACAAAAATGCGTTCATTTGCCTCAAACTTTCGAGGGGCTCATTTAAGACTTAATCGAATGATTACCCAACAGGTAAAAAGAGCTTTTGTTTCCTCTCATCGAGATAGAGGTAGGCAAAAGAGGGATTTTCGTCGTTTGTGGATCACTCGGATAAACGCAGCAACACGGATATATAAAGTATTTGATAGTTATAGTAAATTAATACACAACCTGTACAAGAAGAAATTGATTCTTAATCGTAAAATGCTTGCACAAGTAGCTGTATCAAATCCAAATAATCTTTACACGATTTCCAATAAAATAAAGATCATCAATTAAAGGGATAAATAAAGTAATATACTGGAATAATCAAAACCGAATTCCCGGAGAGGGAACTCCGGGAAGATACAATAAATTAAGATTAAGTGGTAGGAATCAACGAGCTCGATTACTTTCTTTATAATATATATAGGTCTGGCTCTTTCGAATAAAACATCAATCGGAACTTAAGTTCCGATTGTTGTTTCTTAAATTTTGGTTGTAGTTTCTTAAGTTTCGATTGGAATTGTACTTTTCCGTTAATTGAGGAATATGTCTATTTTTTCTGGGTCTAGAACCCGTAATTATTGAAATTGACTGGGCTTGAAATTGCTTTTCGTTCTCATAGTTACGAAACGGTAAGAAAGATAAAATACGAGCCTGTTTTATAGCAAGAGTAATTAATCGTTGTTGTTTCAAGGTTAATCTATTTATTCGTCTAGATAATATTTTTCCTTGTTCACTAATAAATCTATTAATTAAACTCATATTTCTATAATCAATTCGATCTCCCGGGCCAATCCGAGGACGCCTACGAAAAGGTTGTTTAGATTTACGAAAAGGTTGTTTGAATTTACGAAAAGTTTGCTTGGATTTACGAAAGGTTTGCTTGGATTTATTAAAAGTTTGTTTGGATTTACGAAAGGGTTGCTTAGATTTAAGAAAAGGTTGTTTAGATGTATACATGATTTATTCCTTATTTAAAATTTAAAAATTGAAAAAAAAAAAATTCATTTATTTATTTTATTAATTTATTAATTTCGGATCCAGAAGAAGTAGTCTTTCTTTGATCCATATCTTATTTAATTCATCTTATAGTATATGAATACCCTCTATACATATGAAATAATATTTAACGGAAATCAGATGAGTTGATTTGTATTTTATACTATAGTTTTTTTTATATATTAAATATGAAGTTCTTACTCTTTCTGTTTTTTTGAAAGATCGAACACACGATGGATGTTCCTATTTCTTTATTTCGTGATGAGTCGTATGCTTGCGACAATAACGACAAAATTTTTTGAATTCTAATTGTCCGGGTGTATTGTGGCGATTCTTTTGAGTACTATATCTAGAAATCCCCGTCGATTCCTCATTGGCACCTTTTCGAACACAACTGATGCATTCCAAAATAACTCTGATTCTAACATCTTTCCCCTTGGCCATGAACCTCCTTTTCCGTTTGGATTGACTTAACTTAATTCTTCTACTTATTCTTTTATTCTTCTATATAATTGTGAATCCGAAGAAGAAGAATAAAATCCATTAAAATAGATTTTTGGAATTCTTAAATTAAGTAATAAAAAATAAAGAAATAATTAAAGAATACAATCCTTGTCGAATTAGCAAAGATTTTGCTTCGAAACCCTTTCATTTAATTTAATTAGCTAGCCCAGCCTTTTTCTATGCTCTTATTTCTAAGGCCTGGTTTAGCTTGGATACCGCTTTAAATTGAATTTTTTTTTTTCAAAATGGAATTTACCCAATTTTTCATGACTCTGAGGTTCAACCCAATCCATCTTTTCTTTCTTTTTCCTTCCGATACTAAATAAAAGGATTGAAAAGGGTCAAATTTTGTCATGTCACAAAGAATTCTATTCCTCAATTAAAAAAAAGGGAATGACAAAGCATCTGGAAATAAACGATTAATTTCTATCAATAAACCTGCTAAAGCACCAAACCATAGAGTACTTAGCACGGGTGCTACAGAGAGATATGTTTTTATATCCCGCATTGAAAATCCTCCTTCCTTGTTGGAATACATATATGATCAGAAACTCTTGCCCAAGATTGTTATGCTATATATAAAATGAACCATATAGACGAAACTTTCCTATCCCTAAAAAAGAAAAAGATGACCCCTTCTTCCTATACATTACCAAGTAATCTTTCTTTTATAGGCGAAATTCTATTGGATTTTAGATGTATATAATTCCTTAATTATGAGACCAAAAAGAAGAAATGACAGGAGGGTTCTATATAGATAGAGAAATAAGAAGAAAATTACGATGTGGAAAAGAAGACAGGAATTGTGTACAATGGCATTGTACAACAATTTGGAAAAGGGATGTAGCGCAGCTTGGTAGCGCGTTTGTTTTGGGTACAAAATGTCACAGGTTCAAATCCTGTCATCCCTACCTATTACTTTTTTCTTCTTTATGGGCAGTAGCGAAGAGATCCATTGAAAGTAAGTAGTAAAGTGGGTATAACTTGAATTTGTCGAGACTATACGTACGTGAGATACGTTAGGAATAGAAAAATATTTTCTTTTTGAATGAATGAAAGCGCTCTTAGTTCAGTTCGGTAGAACGCGGGTCTCCAAAACCCGATGTCGTAGGTTCAAATCCTACAGAGCGTGATTCCATCTATCTTATGTCGAAGCAGAGTAAAATAACTTAACAAAACAAAGTTGAATTGCAACTCGAATTTGACCTCCTCTCTGGTCTGGAGGAGGTCAATAAAAAAATCAAAATAACTCAATCAAAGATCCAACTGATCCCCACGCCTGTATTGCAAATATGCAGTCACGAATAATCCCGCTAAAGTAATAGGAATTAGGCCTAAGACGATTCCAAATAGAAAAACTTCAATCATTTCGATTTGTTCGAGGGGATAAAAAAAGAGGTACGATCTATCCCTAAATAGTACTCTAAATTATCCACGAATCTCAATGACCAAGAAAAAAATTCGTAATTAGTGGGGAAAAGAGTCGTAGAATACCAGGAATCTAAAAGAAAGATTTTTCTTTTCTGACTTATTCAGTCAATTCAAATAAGACGTATCTTGTTCAAGCCAATAAATAGAGCTGGGGTTATAGTTAAAGCAGCTAGTAGAAAACCGAAATAACTAGTTAAAGTAAGCATGAAAGAGTTAATTTCCTTTTATTTTTTTTACTACACTACATATGTTGGTAAAGCACTTACCTAAGTTATGGAAAATTCATAATTCATCAGTTATTTTAGATAATACTAAAAAACAAGATAGAGTGAGATACGAAAGTGTAAAAGAAAGTAGATTCATCAGATGATACATGAGTCCCTAATTCCGAATCAAGAGATTGTTGTGGAATTTGTCAATTGAGTAAAGTAATAATATTAAGAACTAGATCATGTAATCCCATTGAAAAAATAGAATTCTATTTTAAGGGGAATTTTGGAATAAGAGATAACTAAACAATTGAATTTTGGATTATTTCTTTTTCAATAGGACCTTCTTTTTGCAGTGAACGGTCAAATATTCCACTATTCACTTCTTATTTTAACTGTCTTATTTTAACTTATTGTATTCCATATGGAATAAGAGGAGAAGAAAAGCATTCCACGACCCCCCCCCCCGAGGGACCTTAAAAAAAAGAAAACTCTTCCTTGAATTTACTTTATTTTTATTCCTTTTTTGAACTCCAACTAAAGTGGATTCGAAGACGAGTCACTTGAATTATCTTTTTTAGTTCTATCTTCTGTCTTTCCCTATTTCATCTCATAAACTTCCACGCTCGTGGTTTGGTCAAGAAAGTGAGACCTAATCCAACAAACAAGACAAGGATTAATTACGAATCTTCTTTCCTAAACCTAAAATAATTTATTTTTTCTTTTATAAAAAATTATCTACTATTCGATTTTCTATTTATTAGATATTATGCTAACTAATGAATTTCTTTAACTTTAAAGGGAAAGATTGGATTGGAAGAAAACTTTTAACTAAAAAAGAATAGATTTCACATATACTTGTCCTTATATTGTGTCAATATGAGAATATTTTTCCTAAATTCTTTATCCAAACCTATTGATCATTAACTTAGATTTTCTCAAGATTTTGGCCGCTATTCCGAATTATTCTACTATTCCGAAATCCATGAAAATAAGTAGGACCTCAAAAAATAGCGGGGTTTCTATGGATGT